CATGCAGTAACATCATTTTGAACCCATTTCATTTGAATTGGTGCTTTCTCCATCATGATTATTGTGAAGAGACATCGACCAAAATTAGCCTTGGACAATTTATTTGTGAAAATGTATGTCTATTTAAATATGAACCACACGTAAAAAAATCTGGTCAAATTTTAATTATTAATGTCGACTCTTTAGTTATAAGATCAGCTAAGCCTTATTTGGCTACTCCTGGAGCAACTGTTCATGGTCATTATGGGAAAATCCTTTACGAAGGAGATACATTAGTTACATTTATATATGAAAAATCGAGATCTGGTGACATAACACAAGGTCTTCCAAAAGTAGAACAAATCTTAGAAGTGCGTTCGATTGATTCAATATCGATGAACCTCGAAAAGAGAGTTGAAGGTTGGAACGAACGTATACCAAGAATTCTTGGGATCCCCTGGGGGTTTTTGACTGGAGCTGAGCTAACCATAGCCCAAAGTCGTATCTCTTTGGTTAATAAGATCCAAAAGGTTTATCGATCCCAGGGGGTACAGATCCATAATAGACATATAGAGATTATTGTACGTCAAGTAACATCAAAAGTGTTGGTTTCAGAAGATGGAATGTCTAATGTTTTTTCGCCTGGAGAATTAATCGGATTGTTGCGAGCGGAACGAGCAGGGCGTGCTTTGGACGAATCGATCTGTTATCGGGCAATCTTATTGGGAATAACAAGAGCGTCTCTGAATACTCAAAGTTTCATATCCGAAGCTAGTTTTCAAGAAACCGCTCGAGTTTTAGCAAAAGCTGCTCTACGAGGTCGTATTGATTGGTTGAAAGGCCTGAAAGAGAACGTTGTTCTGGGGGGGATTATACCTGTTGGTACCGGATTCAAAAAATTAGTGCACCGTTCAAGGCAAGACAAAAACATTTATTTGGAAATCAAAAGAAAAAATCTATTCGAGTTGGAAATGAGAGATATTTTGTTACACCATAGAGAATTTTTTTGTTCTTACGCGGCAAACAATTTCCATGAGACAAATTTACATGAGACATCAGAACAATCATTTATGCGATTTAATGATTCCTAAGAGCGGATTTTTTTTAACTTTAACTATCTTTTAACTATACTGGTCTGATTATTGATTTGGTAATAAATAAAATAAGTAATTAAAAAAATTTATGGTTTGTGCCGTGTATCAATGGTCAATCCCCGGTAGAAGGTTCCATCGGAACAATTATTTATTTCAAGGTACCTCGTCTCTTTGTTAATAATAAGAAAAATAAAAAACAAAAAGGAAGTGTGGGAAAAAATGACAAGAAGATATTGGAACATCAATTTGGAAGAGATGATGGAAGCAGGAGTTCATTTTGGTCATGGTACTAAGAAATGGAATCCTAGAATGGCCCCTTACATCTCTGCAAAGCGTAAAGGTATTCATATTACAAATCTCGCTAGAACTGCTCGTTTTTTATCAGAAGCCTGTGATTTAGTTTTTGATGCAGCAAGTAGGGGAAAAAGCTTCTTAATCGTCGGTACCAAAAATAAAGCATCGGATTCAGTAGCATCGGCTGCAATAAGGGCTCGGTCTCATTTTATTAATCAAAAATGGCTCGGTGGTACGTTAACGAATTGGTCCACTACGGAAACGAGACTTTATAAGTTCAGGGACTTAAGAGCAGAAGAAAAGATGGGGAAACTCAACCGTCTCCCCAAAAGAGATGCAGCAATGTTGAAGAAAAAATTATCTACCTTGCAAACATATCTCGGTGGGATCAAATATATGACGGGATTGCCTGATATTGTGATCATCGTTGATCAGCAAGAAGAATATACGGCTCTTCGAGAATGTGCCATTTTGGGGATTCCGACGATTTGTTTAATCGATACAAATTCTGACCCAGATCTTGCAGATATTTCGATTCCAGCCAACGATGACGCTATAGCTTCAATTCGATTGATTCTTAACAAATTAGTATCTGCAATTTGTGAGGGTCGTTCTAGCTATATAAGAAATCGTTGATTATGATTAAGATTAAGAATAATAAGATTACTTAATGTTAATTATTGGGCAACTCCATAGATTTATTGGATCGGTTACTTTTTTTTTGAATTTTTTTAAATAGATAAAAAAAAAGAACTGGGGATATTGATATATATTATGATGTTATGTGATTTCTTGGTATCCTAAATATATGATTAATGATTCAAGTTGGTGAGTTGAGAAAGAAATGGTTGAATCAAACTAATTCCTTTTTTGAAGTTCAATTTCTATCAGAGGACAATATGAATGTTATACCATCTTACATTAAAACACTCAAGGGGTTATACGATATATCGGGTGTAGAAGTAGGCCAACATTTCTATTGGCAAATAGGAGGTTTACAAATCCATGCCCAAGTACTTATCACTTCTTGGGTCGTAATTGCTATCTTGTTAGGTTCAGTCATCATAGCTGTTCGGAATCCACAAACCATTCCGACCGACGGTCAGAATTTCTTTGAATATGTCCTTGAATTTATTCGAGACTTGAGCAAAACCCAGATTGGAGAAGAATATGGACCTTGGGTTCCCTTTATTGGAACTATGTTCCTATTTATTTTTGTTTCTAATTGGTCAGGTGCTCTTTTACCTTGGAAAATCGTACAGTTACCTCATGGGGAGTTAGCTGCGCCCACGAATGATATAAATACTACTGTTGCTTTAGCTTTACCCACGTCAGTGGCATATTTTTATGCGGGTCTTACCAAAAAAGGATTGGGTTATTTCGAGAAATACATCAAACCAACTCCAATACTTTTACCAATTAACATCCTAGAAGATTTCACAAAACCTTTATCTCTTAGTTTTCGACTTTTCGGGAATATATTGGCTGATGAATTAGTAGTTGTTGTTCTTGTTTCTTTAGTCCCTTCAGTAGTTCCTATACCTGTCATGTTTCTTGGATTATTTACAAGTGGTATTCAAGCTCTTATTTTTGCAACGTTAGCCGCGGCTTATATAGGCGAATCCATGGAGGGTCATCATTGACTAGTTTTCGAAATAGTCTTTTTTTTAGCTTATCCCAATTCATGCATGGTTCAAGATAATCTGCTTGGTTGGAGAACATAATAGATATAAATACGTATGAATATATGACCTAGAGTCGTAGGAGAGAAGATGAACGATATTACGGAATTGTAAAAAAAAAAGATGGGTTGGGGAGGTCACACTAGATGTATGTAATGTCTATAAGTCCAGCCACTTTTTGTGTGGGTTTCGAGGAATGATTCTATAATCCGATTCAATATAAAATGCGGCCAGTTTACGTTATGGAAGAAAGAAATGTATATGTAATATTAGATATTCACTAGTTATATAGTCCTATCTATACTAGTTATATAGTCCTATCTATATATAAATAGAAGTCCTTATACCCCACGTTATACCCTACCTATATACTAACTAACTATATATATATCTAACTATATATAGCATATAGTTAGATATATATATAGTTATATGTATTGATATACATATTGATATCGTTGATATCGATCATATTGATATCCATTTCATATATTGATTTGATTGCAGTTTACTGTATTTAGATTAGATGGATTACAAGATAAGTAAAGTCCTTTCTTCTGTTTCATTTGTGATTGTGGATTGGATGAAAAAACAGATGAACTCAAGGATATAGAAGAGTAAAGAACGAAGGATTGAATGAAAGAATGGTTGGAAAGAAAGAAATGCAATAACTAGAACCATATGTATATGGATTTACAAAAACTTCATCATGGGTAGAAACTAAAAACGAGATATCGAAGTAGTTCTGACGATTCAGTAATATTATCATTATTTTTTAGTTACTTCGACCCAATAGATCTTAATGATCAAACTTAATGATAAAATTAAGTAATAATTCATTGGTTGATTGTATCATTAACCATTTCTTTTTCTTTTTTTTTGGTGCGAGGAACTTACCATGAATCCACTGATTTCTGCCGCTTCCGTTATTGCTGCTGGATTGGCTGTAGGACTTGCTTCTATTGGACCTGGAGTTGGTCAAGGTACTGCTGCAGGCCAAGCTGTAGAGGGTATTGCGAGACAACCAGAAGCAGAGGGTAAAATACGAGGTACTTTATTGCTTAGTCTAGCTTTTATGGAAGCTTTAACAATTTACGGACTGGTTGTGGCATTAGCGCTTTTATTTGCGAATCCTTTTGTTTAATCCTAGAAATGTAAAAAAGTACCTTAGATTGCATACTTTTTTTACTTTTTTTTCTTATTTTATTAACTTGAAATTAAATTGCCGTTTGCTTCTTCGAATTATATCAACACTTTACTCCTATAATTACTTATTTGTTGAGACTCCAGGAAGGACTGCTTTGAGGATGAGGAATTACCAGATCACTCGCTTTCTTCCTTCCTGTCCTTAGCTTAGTACAATACAATGGAAACTTTTTTCCTTTTAGGAAACGTTTCCACAAACGATATATTTCGCAATTGAAATGAGACCTAACCTAAATGAAATTACTAGATTTAATCTATTCCCATTAAAAAGGGGGAAATTCAATTAAAAATAAATAAATTGATCAAAAAAGAAAGGGGCGAGCGAAGTGATAGTTTGTTCTTTGTCAGTCCTATCTATAAGAGGAGAGCATATGAAAAATGTAACCGATTCTTTCGTTTTCTCACGCCACTGGCCATCCGCCGGGAGTTTCGGGTTTAATACCGATATTTTAGCAACAAATCCAATAAATCTAAGTGTAGTGATTGGTGTATTGATTTTTTTTGGAAAGGGAGTGTGTGCGGGTTGTGTATTTCAAGAATAGGTTGGATCCATCCGGCTGCACTTTACGTTATTTATAGTTATTTATAGTTATAGTATATTTAGGATAAATAGGAAAAAAGGTGCACGATCTCGACGAATTACTTATGAATAAATTCAAAAATCATATGTAAGAACCATAGCATTTCGTGACTTATTGGTAAATCAACTTTGATTCTCTATCAACCAATAATGTGAGACCATTAA